TATTTATCTCTTTACATATAATGGATTTGCCCGGACCAATACATGATTTTCTTTTAGTCTTTTTGGGATCCGGTCTTATATTAGGAGGCATAGGGGTAGTATTACTTACCAACCCAATTTATTCTGCTTTTTCGTTGGGATTGGTTCTTGTTTGTATATCCTTATTGTATATTCTATCAAACTCTCATTTTGTAGCTGCCGCACAGCTCCTTATTTACGTGGGAGCTATAAATATCTTAATTATATTTGCTGTCATGTTCATGAACGATTCAGAATATTACAAAGATTTTCATCTTTGGACCGTTGGGGATGGCGTTACTTTGTTGGTTTGTACAGGTATTTTTGTTTCACTAATGACTACTATTCTGGATACGTCATGGTACGGGATTATTTGGACTACAAGATCAAACCAAATTATAGAGCAAGATTTGATAAGTAACAGTCAACAAATTGGAATTCATTTATCAACAGATTTTTTTCTTCCATTTGAACTCATTTCGATAATTCTTTTAGCTGCTTTGATAGGCGCAATTGCTGTGGCCCGCCAGTAATAAATCTTTCGAACTAGTAACCGAAATCAAAATGAAACTTTGTTCTGTGTTATCACATCCATTTCCCCTCACTTCAATCTTATTTGAAGATTGTTTATGTCTAAAATAGAGATTCTTTTTTTTGATCTATTGCCAATAGATTCCCTTATTCAGTACTTTTTTTTATTCTAGTCACTTAAACTCATTAAATTGTTTTTCATCTTGAAATGAATCAAAATTGATAAGGAGTTGGTCAATGATGCTCGAACATGTACTTGTTGTGAGTGCCTATTTATTTTCTATCGGTATCTATGGATTGATCACAAGTCGAAATATGGTTAGAGCCCTTATGTGTCTTGAACTTATACTGAATGCAGTTAATATAAATTTCGTAACATTTTCTGATTTTTTTGATAGTCGCCAATTAAAAGGAAATATTTTTTCAATTTTTGTTATAGCTATTGCAGCCGCTGAAGCAGCTATTGGACCAGCTATTGTTTCCGCAATTTATCGTAACAAAAAATCAACTCGTATAAATCAATCGAATTTGTTAAATAAGTAGTAGTGTATTAATCATAGAAATTCTAATATTTATCAAGTTAAATTAACATGGATGATACATAACGTATTGATCGTGTTTACAAAAAATGCAAGAAATCAAAGTATCTTGGACCTCTCGTATGAGTCGATCTGGAAGCAGATTGATTAGAAAAATTCTGGTAAATCATTGATTCATCTGGTGTCTAAATATATGTATAATTCATTTACAAGTTTACTAGATCGAAAATTTATGATGTTCAAAAATTTATATATCCAATGTCACATTCAGTAAAGATTTATGATACATGTATAGGGTGTACTCAATGTGTCCGAGCCTGTCCCACAGATGTATTAGAGATGATACCTTGGGACGGATGTAAAGCTAAGCAAATTGCTTCTGCTCCAAGAACAGAAGACTGTGTTGGTTGTAAGAGATGTGAATCCGCCTGTCCAACGGATTACTTGAGTGTTCGAGTTTATTTATGGCATGAAACAACTCGAAGCATGGGCCTAGCTTATTGATCCCTTTCCAAAATCCCACCTGAATATATTTGATTTTTTTTTTACCGACAAAAATCCCCCTGCTCGAAAAATCAAATATATAATTATATATTTGATTTTTCGAGCACGGACTTTTCTGGTCCAAGTGTATCTTGTTTTTACTACGAATTATTTTCCTTGGTTAACAATAGTGGTAGTTTTGCCAATATTCGCGGGTTCCTTAATTTTCTTTCTTCCTCATAGAGGAAATAAGATGATTAGGTGGTACACTATATTTATATGCACCGTAGAACTCCTTCTAATAACTTGTGCATTCTATTATCATTTCCAATTGGACGATCCATTAATGCAACTGACGGAGGATTATAAATGGATCAATCTTTTTGATTTTTACTGGAGATTGGGAATAGATGGACTTTCTATAGGACCTATTTTGCTGACAGGATTTATCACCACTTTAGCTACTTCAGCGGCTCGGCCGGTTACTCGAGATTCCCGATTATTCCATTTCCTGATGTTAGCAATGTATAGTGGTCAAATAGGATCATTTTCTTCTCGAGACCTTTTACTTTTTTTCATCATGTGGGAGTTAGAATTAATTCCGGTTTATCTACTTCTATCCGTGTGGGGGGGAAAAAAACGTTTATATTCAGCTACAAAGTTTATTTTGTACACTGCAGGAAGTTCCGTTTTTTTATTAATGGGAGTTCTGGGTATCGGTTTATATGGTTCCAATGAACCAACATTCAATTTTGAAATATCAGCTAATCAATCTTATCCAGTAGTACTGGAAATAATATTCTATATTGGATTTCTTATTGCTTTTGCTGTCAAATCACCGATTATACCTTTACATACATGGTTACCAGACACCCATGGAGAGGCACATTATAGTACTTGTATGCTTCTAGCCGGAATATTATTAAAAATGGGAGCCTATGGATTGGTTCGGATCAATATGGAATTATTGTCCCGCGCTCATTCTATATTTGCTCCCTGGTTGATGATAGTAGGCACACTTCAAATAATCTATGCAGCTTCAGCATCTCCCGGTCAACGTAATTTAAAAAAAAGAATAGCCTATTCCTCCGTATCTCATATGGGTTTCATAATTATAGGAATTGGCTCTATAAGTGATATGGGCCTCAATGGAGCCATTTTACAAATAATATCTCATGGCTTTATTGGCGCTGCACTCTTTTTCTTGGCGGGAACGAGTTTTGATAGAATACGTCTTGTTTCTCTCGACGAAATGGGCGGAATGGCGATCCCAGTTCCAAAAATATTCACGACTTTCAGTATCTTATCGATGGCTTCCCTTGCATTACCGGGGATGAGTGGCTTTGTTGCAGAATTAATAGTATTTTTTGGACTAATTACCAGCCAAAATCTTTTTTTAATAACAAAAATACTAATTACATTTGTAATGGCAATTGGAATGATATTAACTCCTATTTATTCATTATCTATGTTACGCCAAATGTTCTATGGATACAAGTTTTTTAATGCTCCAAACTCTTATTTTTTTGATTCTGGACCGAGAGAGTTATTTGTTTCGATCTCTATCCTTTTACCTGTAATAGGTATTGGTATTTATCCGGATTTCGTTTTCTCACTATCCGTTGACAAGGTCGAAGATATTATATCTAATTATTTTTATAGATAATTATAGTAATTATAGATAATTATTAAAAAAATTAATAAAATAAAAAATCAAACATCAATCTTATACTATAATAAGAATAAGATGTTTAAAAAATTCGTTGTACAATTACAAAAAACAAATATTTTTTCTTCTCTTAAGTTTATTTTTAACTTATTTAACTTAAACTTAAGTTAAAAATAAAAATGAATTATACTTTTAACCAGATATGTTTGGCCTTTGTAAGAACCTTTTGAATCAAACTAGTGATTCAAAAGGTTCTCGATGGCTTACACGACGTTTTCTTATATATATGCTGTCCCATGTTTATTTGTGTTCATTAGGTTCTTTCTTCAGTTAGATGTTAGGGTAAATGAACCATAACTATGTAGCCCTATTCCTAATAGATTGACCCCAAAATAGCATATCCAAATTATAAGAAATCCCATAGAGGCTACAATTGCAGAATTTACAACCTCAAAATCTTTATTTGTTCGAATATGTAAATAAATCGCGAATACGGTCCAAGTAATAAATGCCCAAGTTTCTTTCGGATCCCAATTCCAATATGAGCCCCATGCCTCATTTGCCCATACTGCTCCCGAAAGAATACCTATGGTTAAAAAGATAAAACCTATACCAATAATACGATAACTCCAATGATCCAATTGTTGAATCAATTGAGACCTATAATAATTCCTAGAAGAAATTAAGGAAGTGTTCCATAAAACATTGTTTCTTTCGTTCATGTATTGGATCTCATCAAAACAAAACGACTCATTATTGCTTTTCTCAAAAATACTTATGACTTTGCGAGATGTAATGACTATAAGAGCTACTGATAATAATGATCCACATAAAAGAGATGCATAGCCCAATACCATCATACTTACATGCATCATTAACCAATGAGATTGGAGAGCGGGTACTAATAGTACGGATTGATGCATTTCGGTTAAAAAACCAGAAGTAGCAAAGCCTTGGGTAAAAATAACACTTGGCGCGGTTATTGCGCTTAAAGGGTTTTTTTTTTTTTTTAAATACGGAACCATATGAATAATGGACAAACTCCATGAAAGAAAAATTAATGATTCGTATAAATCACTTAAAGGTAAATGCCTTGAATAAATCCAACGAGTAACTAATAATCCTGTTATACAGACAAAAGTGGTTTTTATGCCTTTTTCTGATGAATCATATAGTTCTGCGCTTTCATTAACTAATAAGATTATCAAACGAATTGAAATTATAATTGAAACAACCGAAAAGGATATATGAGTTAATATATGCTCTAAAATGGAAAATATCATAAAAAATTATAAAAAAAGAGGAGAATCTCCCAATTATAGAAATGGAAATCGGGAATTGAATTCATTATAGGACTTACTCTTTTATAAGATGCCATGCCGCCACTCGGACTCGAACCGAGATGCTCTAGCACTGCTTCCTAAGAGCAGCGTGTCTACCGATTTCACCATAGCGGCTTTTCGAAATCATAATAACCTATTTTTATTCAATTGTCGAGGTTAAAGTACTCAATCATTCAATATTTTTGAGTTTTATTTTATAAGAAACATTGAAATTCATGAATAAAGAAATTGATGAATCAAAACTCGTTTAAAAAATAGTGATTTGAACCTAGTTACAATAATAATCCTTATTTTTTATTATTTTATTTAATATTTAGATTTATAGTGTCTATTTTATTTAACGTAACATTAACAATGGAGTTCTTTTAGTTTATACTCTCCTAAAATGGAACTTTTCTAACTACATAGTTTTTACCGCAATTCAATGTTCTTTTTTTCTTTTTATTATTTTTTTTATGACCAAAATTTATACATTTCTCGTATAAAATATCCATTGATAAAAGCTTCTTGTCGCATTTAGGTGGATATTTTATACGAGGGATATAAGGGATATATAAGGATAAGGATTATATATATTGATAATGATTTTTTAAAATGAGTGTTCCGAAGATTCCAAAACAAGTTTTAAACTTAAAAAATTAGTTTCAACGGATCATTAATTTGGATTAAAGATCTTATATTATCTTATGTTTGCTCTTTTCGAATAAATATTTGTTCTTTCCTATTTGAAAATCATTTCTATATATAGATATAATAATTTAATAGATATAATAATTTATATATAAAAAGATTATTCTATATAAATTATTATAAATTCTAAACGAAATTCAAAACTAGACTCTTTTTAGAGTCAGAGATAGATCCAGATTATTCCAATGTTTAATTATTTATTTCTTGTTATCCAAAAAAACTTTTTGAATTCCCTGTAGAAAGAGATTTCGCTAATGAAAAAACTTTTAATGCTACCCAATACCCCTTCCTTTTCCAAATATTATTACGAATTCGTTTTTTTGATATGGAAGTACGTTTTTTTGGAACTGCCATTAAAAAATTATGATAGGGTATTCAGTTCTATAGTTGGATGTGAAAGACATCTATTGTTCAAAACCAATTGTTTTTTACTATATAATATATAATTCTCTATAATATATAATTCTCTCTTTATTGTCTAAATTCGACTCTTTTCATAAAAAATATAAAAATATAAACCAAAGCGGTTGTGTCTTTATGTTGTTTATTTTCGTCATGCTATATTTATACATGTAATAAAATACATCAAAAAGTTTAAGAAATAAGAAACCAACCTTTTATTTTTGAATTTAATAAAAAAACGTTAATAATCTTTTTTTTATATTAATTGCTTAATTGGTCAAGCTCAAAAAAAGAGTGCACCTAATGAAAATTGTAAAATTAAAATGAGACTAGTAGTTAATCTGTTAAAGTATACATCATTTTTTATATTTTTATATAAAATAAAAAATAAGTCCTTTTATTTTTGTAATTCCTTCACTCAATTAAAAAACTTCATTGGTTAATGATTCTGAATAAACGAACTAAAAAAAAAAAGAACTCTTTTTTTTTCTGGGGTTAAGTTATGGACTGTGTCTGTCTTTTATGAATTCTATTAAAATAACATATTCTTTTTGGTGTAATTATTTGTCCTTACTCTCTCTAGAGATTCAAATATTGTATTATGTAAATTGTAATAAGAATTGAGATTTTTATTTTTTTTTTTGTAGTTTCATAAAATCTTACTTAAAAAAGATAAGTATTTATTTTTCAATGGTAACTTGGTCATCTCATTTGACCAATTCTAACTTCTTGATTTGAAATATCTTTTTTGTTTGAAGTATTTGGAAAAGATTTAGAATAATTAAGAATAAAAGATATTTATTTTAGTTTTACATATCTTATCTTAATTTTTTTTATTAACTGACTCCTTTCAAAAAAAATAAGAGCTGATGAATCAGAAACAGTTAACTAAGAATAAAAGATTTTTATTTGTTTTTATGGAATATACATACCAATATTCATGGATCATACCTTTCATTCCAGTTATAATTCCTATGTTAATAGGGGTGGGACTTCTCCTTTTTCCGAAGGCAACAAAAGATCTTCGCCGCATGTGGGCTTTTCCTAGTGTTTTATTGTTAAGTATAGTTATGATTTTTTCAGCCAATCTGTCTATTCAGCAAATAAATAACAGTTATATCTATCAATATGTATGGTCTTGGACCATCAATAATGACTTTTCTTTAGAGTTCAGCTACTTGATCGATCCACTTACTTCTATTATGTTAATCTTAATTACTACTGTTGGAATTATGGTTCTTATTTATAGTGACAATTATATGTCTCATGATCAAGGATATTTGAGATTTTTTGCTTATATGAGTTTTTTCAATACTTCAATGTTGGGATTAGTGACTAGTTCTAATTTGATACAAATTTATATTTTTTGGGAATTAGTTGGAGTGTGTTCTTATCTATTAATAGGTTTTTGGTTCACACGAACGATTGCCGCGAATGCTTGTCAAAAAGCGTTTGTAACTAATCGTGTAGGGGATTTTGGTTTATTATTAGGAATCTTAGGTCTTTATTGGATAACGGGCAGTTTCGAATTTCGGGATTTGTTTGAAATATTCAATAGTTTGATTTATAATAATGAAGTTCATTTTTTATTTGTTACTTTGTGTGCCTTCTTATTATTTTCTGGTGCAATTGCTAAATCCGCTCAATTCCCCCTTCACATATGGTTACCTGACGCTATGGAAGGACCTACTCCTATTTCAGCTCTTATACATGCTGCTACTATGGTAGCAGCAGGAATTTTTCTTGTCGCTCGGCTTCTTCCTCTTTTCATGGTTATACCTTACATAATGAATATAATCGCTTTAATAGGTATAATAACATTACTATTAGGAGCTACTTTAGCTCTTGCTCAAAAAGATATTAAGAGAAGTTTAGCCTATTCTACAATGTCTCAATTGGGTTATATGATGTTAGCTCTAGGTATTGGGTCTTATCGAGCTGCTTTATTTCATTTGATTACTCATGCTTATTCAAAAGCATTGTTGTTTTTAGGGTCCGGATCAATCATTCATTCAATGGAAGCTATTGTTGGATATTCTCCAGATAAAAGTCAAAATATGGTTCTTATGGGTGGTTTAATAAAACATGTGCCAATTACAAAAACTGCTTTTTTATTAGGTATACTTTCCCTTTGTGGTATTCCACCCCTTGCCTGTTTTTGGTCCAAAGATGAAATTCTTAATGATAGTTGGTTGTATTCACCGATTTTTGCAATAATAGCTTTTTCCACAGCAGGATTAACTGCATTTTATATGTTTCGGATCTATTTACTTACGTTTGAGGGCTCTTTAAATGTAAATTTTCAAAATTACAGCGGTAAAACAAATAACTCGTTTTATTCAATATGTCTATGGGGAAAAGATAAAGAAGGGAAAAAAATAATTAAAAAAGATTTTCGGTTATTATCTTTATTAACAATGAATAATAATGAAAGGATTTCTTTTTTGGGGAAGAAGACATATCCAATTGATATTAATATAAGAAAGATGACGCGACCCTTTATTACTATTGCTCATTTTGACATTAAGAACACTTTTTCGTATCCCCATGAATCGGATAGTGCTATGCTATTTCCTATGCTTGTATTAGGTATATTTACTTTGTTCATTGGAGCCATAGGAATTCCTATGAATCAACAAGGAATGGATTTTGATATATTATCAAAATTGTTAACTCCAGCTATAATATATCAAAATTCAAATAATTCTGTGGATTGGTATGAATTTGTGACAAATGCAAGTTTTTCATTGAGTATAGCTTATATCGGAATATTTATAGCGTCTTTTTTATATAAGCCTGTTTATTCATCTTTACAAAATTTGAACTTCCGAAATTCATTTCTTAAAAGTGTTCCCAATCGAATTCTTTGGGAAAAAATAATAAATGTGATATATGATTGGTCATATAATCGTGGTTACATAGATGTTTTTTATGCAATATCCTTAAATAACGGTATAAGAGGATTAGCTCAACTAACTGATTTTTTTGATAAACGAGTAATTGAAGGAATTACGAATGGAGTCGGTATTACAAGTTTTTTTGTCGGAGAGGGTATCAAATATATAGGTGGTGGCCGAATTTCTTCTTATCTCTTATTGTATTTATTTTATGTATTCATTTTTTTATTCATTTTCATTTTTTAAATTATAAAATAAAAAAAAGTAAGTTAATTTATATTAATTATATTTCATATTCAAAATAAGTTATATTATAATTATATTATAATAATTATATTATAATTATAATCAAAAATTTTTACATTTTTATTTTTTTTTTATTTAATAATTTAATATTTTTTATTTAATTTTGTTTTGATTTAATATTGATATTGATTGTTTATAGTCGAAAAGAATATTAACAAGAGGTTTTTCAAACCAGAATATCTCTTTATCCTTTTTATCTTGAAATATTTCTAACTTCGAATTTTCTTGATTCCCATCTAGATAAGAAGTTTCATAAATTGGTCTATTTTTATAGCGTGTCTCTTTAAAGTGGAATTCATCCTTTGTTTTTCCCTTTCCATTCATTCGGATCTCTTTTGTTTCATCCATTTTGTCCGGATCCTCCTTTTCTTCCGAAAAAAGAGAAGGAGAAGGATCTTCTTCAGTGGATTCTTCTTGTTCCTGTTTAGTCCCCTTTGTTTCGGAAGTTGTTTCTATTTCTACATCTGTTTCTTCCTCGCTTTCCCCCCTTTCTTCCGTTTCTGAGGTTTCTTTCAGTTTCTTAGTAATAATGGGTGACGGTACTCTGCCTAAATAGTAGACACAGGTAATAAATAAGAGAATACTAAAGATTCGAGCCATATTAGATCTAATAAGTACATTAAATCTAATAGAATCATTTTGCTGTATCCAGACTAATACCAATCCAACCCATTTCATGAATAAAATGTGACCAATTAACCAACCAACAAAACTACTTGTTACAAATAATATCTTGTTGTTGCATCGAAACATATAAATGTTGACTAATCTGACTAACATTGAACTTGGTAAAATGAAATGGTTGAATAATTGAAAAATTAGATTATTCAGGAATACGCATTGAATGCTAAGATTACGCATTGAGTTTCTGGTAGTAGATCCATAATCAAAAAAGTGTTTGTGATTGTTCCAGAAGAAATGAAACAAAAGATACGGTAGAGCTAGTACAGTTATTGTATGAGGTCTACCCAATGCTAGATGCAGAGGCGCATAATAGATCGATATGAACATCATGAGCTGTCCCGTAATAAAACCAGTTGTTGCTGATACTTTCTTCTCGATTCCTTCTTCTATAATCCGAGCTCGGAGAAAGAAGAGATAAGAGGGCCCCGTGGAAAATGT